GCCGCCCCGCCACAGCAAGCGGGTTGGTTCCTCTGTCGTCGCCGGATAGCTCTTGGCGAGGTACTTTTGTCACTCGACTGAAAGGAGAGGAGACCTTAGGATAAGTTGCTAAAACAAAGGGGAGCAGAGGATCGACCCGTTCAGTAGAATTCCGAAGAAAGACTGTTGACAGCTGGTGGAGACATTTCTTTGGCCCCCGTCAAATCAAAAGGCGTTCCTCGGGCAGGGTTAAGCTCGGCAGAGGGTTCGAGAATAGGGTCCTGCCCTTCAGATTCTCAGATAAAAAAAGAGTTCCAAACCTTTATGCATGCACCTCCGTATAAGTGCTGCGTATAAGTTCCGGCCAGGATAATTGGGAAAGATCAAACCCGAAAGAACCGCTCACATCACAGTAGTAGCGTAAAGGCCGTAAGTCGGGGGGGCGGCCATAACATAAGGTAAGGCTATTACTTTCACATCTCTCTTTCTCTCGTACTATAAGAAAGAGAGATCCGCTGCGTGAGCAACCCGACTGTGCGTTACATGTGCTCTACAGGCCGCACTCCATCTTTCTTCTTAACGAGCCCATTTATCTTTAGATTTTGAAGACGGGCGTTGCGTTCGGTTCGAAAGGTATGGTTTTCAGTATGTCTCCAGATAGGGCGCCCCACTAGTCCGGCTAGCTAGTGAGCGGTTCTTTCGGGCGAGAAGCAGGGGCCGGGCCCTACGGGCGGGCATCTCCCGCAACGAAAGCTGCATAGTTCGCCACCACCCGAAAAGTAAAAGATTAGAGAGTCCAGGCTAAAAATACATGCATAGATAGTGGTCTAATGACAAGGGCCGACGACGGAAGCTCGGGACGGAGCCGTATGATGCGGAAGTCTCACGTACGGTTCCCTGAGAAGGGAGTGGCTACCTACTGGAGCTTCGACCAAGCACCCCCGGTCAATTCCGCTTTGGGGCCACCCCTTACTCTACCATTATTATAGGAGTATGGGGTTCGAGACAAAGAAAGATCAAGGCAGCATATCAGTTTTTCCTTTATACTTTACTTGGATCTCTTTTTATGCTATTAGCTATTCTGTTGATTCTTTTCCAAACAGGAACCACCGATTTACAAATATCATTAACCACAGAATTTAGTGAGCGGCGCCAAATCTTTCTATGGATTGCTTCTTTCGCCTCTTTCGCCGTCAAAGTGCCTATGGTACCAGTTCATATTTGGTTACCCGAAGCTCATGTAGAGGCACCTACGGCAGGATCCGTCATCTTGGCAGGAATTCCTTTAAAATTTGGAACCCACGGGTTTTTAAGATTTTCAATACCCATGTTTCCCGAAGCGACACTTTGTTCTACTCCTTTCATTTATACTTTAAGCGCGATTGCTATAATATATACTTCCTTGACCACTTCAAGACAGATCGATCTAAAGAAGATCATTGCTTACTCCTCAGTAGCCCATATGAATCTGGTGACTATTGGTATGTTTAGTCGGGCGGCGGCCGTTAGGTCACCTATTTTGAGTTATGGACACACAAGGCCAAAACATGTGTGTCGGGCGTGCGACCCATCAACCTACTAGCAATGGGGGAGAAAACATAGCATGTCGCAACAAAAGCTTGATTCGAGGCGTCAGCAAAACACTGCCGTCTGTTCCCTTCAGTCCCTTAGCGCCCCGGGACGGGAGTGGGGGGGACGGTCGTTAGACGGCAACAGCAGCACCGGCTCCACGAAGTCTGAATCGAATCTTTCTGTTGGCTTTCCCAATTAATTCGTAAATCAAAATCAAAGGGCTAGAAGTGCTCGCTTCTAGCTGCTTCGCCTGCTTCTTCTTATTATGGCGGCTATGTTGGCGTGGCGAAAATGAACGAAAAGCGAGATGAACGTGCTATTTTCAAATCGATTGATAGATAGCCTGATCTGTTCTGATAGATCTAAAGAGTAGAAATAGATAGAGAATAGAGAGGGAATCAATAATAAGGTCTTTGAGCCTATTTCTATCTATTGATGAGACAACTATCTATTCTTGATCCATCAGAAAGAAATCGATATGTATCTGATGGAGTCTACATCGTACGTAGAGCGCCCCAGCGCTTTTTGGGCCAGCTCAGTTCTCTTATCCATCGGTCCAATGCACTGGGCTCATCTCATGGAGGGAAAAGCCAAAATGTAGTTGTCTTGTTGTTGTTCGCCGCCTCGACGCATTCCCTTCTCTCCCCGGCATCGTCCCACACAGAAAGAAAGAGCGCGGAGCCCCGGCCCGAGCCATAGGTCCGCTAACGTAAAGCGAGGAGTTGAGCCTGAACTGGCGAACTGAAGTCACTTTCGGAACCATACTTCCTACAGCTAACATGTGCCCAGTCCTGCGGAAAGGCGCAAACGAACGTGAGCTGCTATACCGAATACCCCGCTGGCCATCGGGGACCGAGTGGTAAGGCCATGATCTGCAGGGGAACGGATCACTCATTCTTCCATTGGGGACAGGTGCACGAACGACAACTCCAAACGTCACACATCCGCCGCCTACTTACCGTTTAGGTGGCACCAGCGAGATCCAGCTAAGGAAAAAGAGTGTCGCGGCTGCTCCACTCCGCCGCGGTCTCATGAACTTCACGGAGGAACCTAGCTTCTTCAGCGAAGCTGGAGGAACCCCTCCCCGCGCGCAAAGCGAATGGGCGCTGTGCTGTGGGTCAGTTTCGGGGCGGGGGGCGCAGAGATACCAGAAGAATGATTCATTTGTTTGGATCGACGAGCTTTTTCAGCCCCAAAACTCAGAATCAATGGAATGTCTGTCCATAAACATCTATTCTATCTGTATATATAGGGGATCTCTTTATACATATCAAAGTCTTTTATGGCATGATATGATCGCCTAGCTGTAGCCGCATATCAGCTGCGCTCAATATGCGGATTTCTGTTGGATCAGATCTTTTCTTTCGCTTTGCCGGAAGCTTTTTGACCTAGCGAAAAGCACTTTCGCGCAAGCAAAGTAGAAGCTTTGCCAGAAGCAAGACGAGGAAGCGGAGCTGTCGTATAAGCGGTAGCTTCCCCCGCCCGACTAAAATACAAGAGTCGCGGCCTACTTTGATTGCGAAGGGGTTTGGCAACAAGCAAACGGCTTTCTATCATAGTTGCAAGGGTTCAAAACCTTAGTTCGCTGCTTTTCCCAGGGCCAGAGAAGGGCTTATACTGCTCGCCTTTGTTTGGTTTGATATATTCATTCAGTCAAAATACAAACTACAACAAAGTGGAAATGGAAGGGCCACTATAGAAGCTAGAACTTGCCTTATAAGTCGGCCTAACCAAAGCGTCACGACAACAAAAAATTACCCTTATGAATGGAATCTTAAGTAGGGGGCTTTGACCGCCCGCCTATCAATCAAAGAGGCAGAGAGTAAACGTAAGCTCACCCGTAAGCTCGAAGAGCTTCCCTTCATTCGCTTCGCGGGAGCCGCACAGCACATAGCTGGAAGTCAGAGGGCCCATACTACCTGCCTAACCCTTCGCTCCGAGGGACCGTAGATCGGAAAGCACCCCATTTATCCAAAAGATAAGGGAAGGGGCCTATGTATTTGCATGACCCCTGCGGAGGAACCCCTATCCCGGAGCCAATCCCCTATTGGTCCTGCCACCACGCCGCAGAACGAGAGCTCGTGTGGAACCTTTTCTTTCTGGCGTAACAGCGGTGGAACGTAACAAAAGATTACGGTCGCCTAACATTAACATAAGGGCGGGGGGTACGGTAAACTCGGCCAAAATATGAGACACCCGAAGGGCCCGAACGCACAATCCTATCCCATCCGAGTCCGAGTTTACCCCTTGCACTGCGGACAGCCGACTGTAGCATCATAAGGCTTGCAGACCTTTCGAGGTAAAAAAAAAAAAAGGTACGGTACCATAGGAGGTTGGACTTTCTCAACGTGGTGTATAGCACGAAAAACCTTTCGATACAAGAAAGGGCCGTTCTCACATGAAAGAAGAGAATCAATCCTTTCTTCTCTTCTTTCTCTTTCTCGAGAAGGAAAGAAAGAGGATGGGGGGAGGGGGGAATGGGGCCGGTGCCCTTCTTTTACGGCCGTCACTCCTATTTGTCAGCCGTGAGGAACTACCGCTCGGTCGGTGGGAAAGGAAAGGCTTGGGCCTACCTATATCCCGATAAGACCTCATAAAGGAACGGCGGGAGTGATAGGTTCCATATTGCCGAGCTGAAGGGCAAGACTTTTGTACGTGATCGTAGTATGTGACGTCGTCTCGTCCACGCTGCATTGAAGAGTACCTACGCACTAAGTTCCGGTTCACTGATAAGGAAGATAGAGTTAGGCGGGGGTCTACGATGTGATACTCAAGTATGACCCGGGGAGATACATGCTAACTATGGGTAGGAAGCAGGAACCCTTATGTAAATAATTTCGGGGGGGGTTACAGATCTCTTATACTACCATCGATCGACAGAGCGGAACGACCAGAAAAATAAGTGATGTTAGAAAGCCGTATGATAGGTGGTAACTATCTTGTACGGTTCGGGGGGTAATCGGCGTACTCCGGGAGAAATCTTTCGCTCTATCGAACATACAGGGAATTGGAGGTAGTATTCTACCGATGTTAAGTCATGGACTGGTTCCTTCAGCCCTTTTTCTATGTGTTGGTGTTCTATATGACCGACATAAGACTCGACTTGTTAGATATTACGGAGGTTTAGTGAGCACCATGCCGAATCTCTCTACCATTTTCTTTTCTTTTACTTTGGCCAATATGAGTTCACCTGGTACTAGCAGCTTTATCGGGGAATTTCCCATCTTAGTAGGAGCTTTCCAAAGAAATAGCTTAGTAGCCACATTAGCAGCGCTTGGGATGATTTTAGGTGCGGCCTATTCCCTTTGGCTATATAATCGTGTGGTTTCTGGAAATTTAAAACCCGATTTCCTCCATAAATTCTCCGATTCAAATGGCAGAGAAGTTTCCATATTTATACCTTTTCTTGTTGGAGGGGCGACCGTCCGTTGAACTACCAAAGAAAAAGGGTAAACCTATGTGATCATGACATTGTAGGTGCTTGCGATGGGACGGATGCGACTTCCCTCAGTTGGTTTGGGTGGCATAGCCCGTTGCATAAGTCCCCCTTTTTTTGATTCATTTTTTGAGTCTTTAGGGAGCCAAAGCTTGACTTTACTAATAAAGGCTCGCGCAGGGGCGCTAACTTTTTTTTTTTGCTAAGCCGTCTCTTTCTGGGTGGGACCGAGAGAAATAAAGGACAGAGGGCAACCATGCATGGTACTTCTCGACCCTGTCTCCGAGGGACAGTTGAACGAGCGACTCATGAATGCTGCCGGGTCGGACGAGCCGATAACTCGAACGCGTTCGGTCTGTTTTTTGAGCAAGAATCACAGCGTTACCTTACTTTCACCATGATACGGACTCCAAGTTCTTATGGCAGAGCACGAGGAGATTTATCATCAATATTCTAATGGGAATGGAAACCAGAAGCACGACCGAGGTCTTCGTAGTCCAAAATAATCAAACCATCAATAACAGTAATGTAAGCATGAGACTTTTTGGTAGTACCGGTGAACCAGATGGCCGCGGCGATGGAATCTGGGACGGAGGACTCGTAGTATCTCTCTAGATCCGGCAAAAGCGAAAGACCCCCTAGCTCCATTCGAATGAAGGCTGACTGCTGAGCCCACTCTGGCCCCGCGGGGCGGGCCCCCGTGGTTGCGAGCCGGAGCTGCCATAGCTTATGGCTAGAGCAATGGGAGGGGCCCCGGCAGAGAGAACAGAACCGTAAGGATAACGAGTGCTCCGCCCGTCAAGCGGGCGGCAGGAGCAGCAGGCAAGTACTTGGTAGGCCAACAGTCCAGTGGGCACTCGACGAAAGGGGGGCACACGGAGCAAGTACGAGAAATTGGCCCCGCTCCGCTTTATAAAAAGCAAGGACCACTACGGGAGGTCAAACCCAGGACCTATGGAAGTCGGGGCTCGTCCCCGGTCAATATTGGATCAAACAAAACAAGCAATAGGGGCCGTAGCACTGACCTCTTTTTTTATTGATTCAATATAATAGGGGAAAAGCTCGTACAGTTCCCTACCGAGACAAGAGAAACTCTTAACAGATCCTCCGCGCGCTGGGCATACCTCTTCCGTGCGTCTTTCTCGTGGCAGGAACAGAACAACAGGGAAAGACCCGGCCGACCTGCCCAGGGCTCGAGGGCGAGCTTTATTTAAGAGAGAATGGGGAGCGAATCGAAAGGCTTCCGTTTTCGTTCTTGGTTTGGTTCGGGCTCCTCTCGATCTTTTTCGTAGTAGGGAAGGGGGAAGGAGTCTAAATCTATGGACATTAATGAACCATCATTGATGGACGTTGCACATGACACGATCAATTCGACTCAAGGTCCGGCGCTAATAGAGGTTGCTTACTTTCCTAGTAGCGAAGGAAAAGGGCAGGGCTTTTTTCGTGGTAATAGTGGGCGGGTCTCCTTTCGAAGTAAAGGCCTTCGCATTCCTAATCCGCCCCACCAACCACGAACGGCTTAGTTTGCCCCAGCTTGGTGAATCCCCGCGCAACGACATAGTTTGTGCGCCCTTTACCGTTCTCGCTCAGTGTTTGCAACGGCTGGGGAGGCAGTCGTAGAAGCGAAGTCTATCGCCACGCCATTCCATCAAATACGAGATTGGGGGCCCCTTCTCAACGATTTGATGGAATGGCCCACCCAATAGCGCTTATGTCATATGGGAACTCATGGCTGGAAACAATCCTTATGGTTTTGATATCCGGTAGGAATAATAAGAATCAAAGTCCAGGTAGGTTGGTGAGCCTAGTGATAGGAGACTATCTAGCTTGGTTCGGAGAGCACTTGTTGGGTTAAAGACTTTTTTTGTTGCTAAATGTTACAGCCTAAATGCTGAACTATTGACTCTACTCGTTCGGATGGGTGTTCACCCCAAAGTGTTCCCGGACTGCATGCATACATCCGTAAGTAACTTAGTGCAACATGGCAAATTTCATTGAGAGGAATCAGCAAAGAAAAGAAAAACGGGTCAACATCTTAATGTGTATTTGAGGTCCTCGGGCTGAGGAGTGTCCACATGAGTTCGTTGAGGTGTCTACACAGGAATCAAAACCTCTTTTCTATTCTGTCGAGAGTTCGGATTGCTCCACCTAAGTAGAACGAAAGGGAGGAAAGATTTTGATTCTTTATAGCCCTTACCAGACCTTATGTCATTTCCTTCGGTTGGGTTAGCTTTTTGGTAGGAAGGGCGGTAGTAGAGTTGCGTCAGGTCCTTCGCGTCACTCTACTCTTGGTTTTCCTGGCAGGGATGCCCATTGTTCCTTGCGATAACTACTCTTGGAGGAAGGGCTGGGCTACTAGATGGGCGGGTGCGCCACACCTAAACCAGGCTCAAAGCGATGAGACGATTTCTTCTCGGTTAGACTCTCGAGAACCAAAACAATAGACTGATTGACTGTGGTCAGGTCAGAGCCTTCTGTTGGAGGAGATTGATTTGACTTGCTATCGTACTGAGTCTTCCGCTGGAACTGGATTCTCTAAAGCTGAAAGTTTCTTCGCCCTCATCAATGAATTCATTAGTTTTTTCGCATTGGTATTAGAGTCAGACAGCCAGCTATATATGTGGGAGTCTTTTCTAGACTAGTATACTCTAGCTCCTTAGCTAGCAATAAGTAGTATTAGAAAGTGAGAGATAGGCCTATAGATTCCTTTGTCTCGTATTCAAACGGATACTATAGAAGGAGAAGGCTGAGAACGGCTTTGTTTGGCTCATCAATTCCAACAACCAACAAACGGTTACATCAAAGCTTGAAAGCCCTCCTAGCGCCTAAAAGCTGTCCGATCCAATGCAATCTCATTCACTACTTGTAAACCTCCCAGAACAGAAAGCTTAAGATTCGAGGAACGCCTCCGGTCAATGTATTCTTATTCCCCCTAATCAGCATTCCCATTCCATTCCCAATCAATGAGTGTTACGGAACTAGAAGCAATCCTTTCTTGTAGGAAGCTAACTTTCCCGACCTCCTATAAGGAAGTGAATGAAAGTAGGTGAAATCTCTTCTATTCAGAAGCGGATCAAGAAAATAGTAATCAACGGAGAGAATAAGCAATTGATAAGCAATTGAAAGGATTCTCATCTTGTCTTCTTCAAGGAGAAGCTTAGCTGCTTGGAGCAGGACTTCTTACAAGGCGGCTATCTTGATAGAAGCAATTCTCTTTTGAGACACTGAAATACGCCCAGCAGGAACGAAATGAGAATATATTGGTGGTACGTAGTTGCTGTGCCTGAGAGAAGCGGCTAACATAGATGCTAGGGAAGGCGGTGAAGGAGAAGAGTGGATCGGTAAGTAGAGAGGTGTTCGAGTGTTTGAAGCGGCAGCAGAAGAATCTTATCAAAATGGATGGACTAGTTCGGTATATTCGTAGGAGTCAGCGCACAAAGATTCTATACCAGTAGAATACACTACACAAGGATTCTCTACAAAAAAATAGGAGTTAGCGCTCCAGTAGGGAAGGGAGGACCTCTTGAATAAGTCATAATTGTATAACCTATCTCCGTCCTGTGAGAAAGACCTCCTTAAGAAGACGGGGGCTAAGTCAGCTGCTTAACCTTACCAATATAGGTTACGGTAGGTGTGACTAATCACTAATCTAATCTCAATAAAAAAATGCCACAACCTGAGTCTTTCCTGCCATTAAGCGCTTCTAGCACCGGTAGCGCCTGTTGCCTAGCTAGTAGCTCTCTTGGTTTGGCATTAGCAGCCGTTCGGAATCGTAGAAGGAAGACTCTATCCCGCCGCGGTCAAATACCCCCGGCAATCTCCGGAATGCTAGCTGGTACTTAACCTCATACTATTATTAGTAGGCTTCTAGAGAAGCCAACTCCTTTCAAGCAAGAAGGACTCGGATTACTCACCGCTTGAATTTAGCTAGTTCTATTTGCACTAATCCGAATCTGTGTTCTGAGTTGCTAACTGCACTCTGTCTTCTTCCTATCAGGGGAATATCTATCTTTCTCTCTCTTGTGTCATATCTCTTGTTTCGGATATCAAACCGGACGGTATAGTATATGAAGAAAGAGATTGTTGACGTGCTGTTAGTAGACTCAACACTCATTTAGAGGACTTTACAAGCAAGAGTAGTAATAGCACATGGCGAAGACGTATCACGTTAGGGTCCGAAGGGAACAAAACCTCTATCTGTCCGTTGCTCTGTCCACGAATAGCGTCCGTTGCTTCTTCATTCCTGGCTGGCAAGCTCAGTTCTTTCTGTTCTAATCACTTCAATTCCCGTACACGCTTGCAGACCTTCACTTCAATCAAATAGAGAAATTCCCTACCCTAAATAGTCCTAGGAAAGAAATGTCACGTACGGCACTTCCTAGCCAGCTCCTAACAGAGTAGGATAGCTCCCTCCAGCCGTCAATTACAGGCTTAGGTATTAAGCTCACTGCTCCGGGTAAAGAAAAGGGTCCCCCTTCCATTCGGAGCAAGCATCGTAATCGTACCGCTAATCCATAGGAAAATAAAAACCTCTACGTATTGCTCATTCGCCGTCCTTGGTTAGTCCCGTTTTTCTGTGAGGAGCTTAAAAGGTACGAAGTTCTTTCTTCCTAGCAGCCTATGTATAGTGTGAAGTGCGAGGTCTTTCCACTTACGAATTCCTGCTATTCAAAGGGTGAAGCATACCGAGGAACGCCTCTCCTTTCAGTCGAGTAATGACTTCGCCCTCAGGTGGGAGGAGTCATGACTCGACCTTTAGTTTTGTGACTCGAGTACTTGTTGCGAGAGGTACTGACGTAACTCGACTAAAAGGAGAGGTTGTTTACATACTTGAGCTTTCTGCGAGAGGGATTTCTTACTCGACTAAAAGGAGAGGGAGCAAGGTGAACTCTTCCCATTGCTAACATTCCAGGGATTCCTTAACCAACTACCAATTAAAAGAGTAAAACACTTCCTTGGGATAAACTGATTCAAACAGATAGGCAGATTGAAATGGAACTTTCTACAAACAAAAACTCCTTACCTTACTTGGCTTACCTCTCCCATTCCTCTAATCCCTAACCAAAACAAACCTAATCTCATCACCTCATTGCTAATATTGCTGGGATTCCCTCCTAACCAACTAATCTCCTTACCTCCTATTCCTGGGATTACTGGGATTACTGGTTCTCCCATTCCTAACATTCCTAGGAATTCGCAAGACACCATAGGCAACATGGGAATCCTTGATCTACTTGTTTCTCAGATTCCCTTTGAGGTTAAAAGAGTGAGTCGATTCGACGAGGCTAGCTTGTAGGTTAGCCTTTAGTTTCCGTCAAAGAATTGGATTTTCATACTTCCTTCCCCTTTGGTCGATTCAAGTGGACTTTATCCTAGATTTGTCGATTTCTCCCTGGTTGAGGACCTTTGGATGCCAGTTTTCTAGATGCCAGTTTTCTATAAGAAGGGTCAGCCTTAAAGGAAAAAAACCAATCCCAAGGTAAGGTCTAAACTGATCTAATCGGTAAAGCCGGAAAAAGAGCTGAGTTTAACGGCGAAAAGCTCCTTTCAAAGGAAGGAGTGACAGAAAAGGTCGGGACAGTGGCTGCTACCGCATTGACTTCGGAAGATTTGGATGTGTTAAGGCTAACCTCCCAAAACTCACTAAATTTACGTTGCTTCACAAGGTAATTCCTATTTGCTTACTTGTTAGAGTAAGGAAAGGAGAAGAGCTTCAAGGTAGAACCTATGAACGTAGATCGCATATAATGTGTCGATCTTATCACCTTACCAACCAGGGCCTATGTATACGAAACTAGTGCACCATCTGCAATCGCTATATATACCTGACCTAGCTTCTCGTGTATCACCCTTTCTTTCTTCCTTTCCTAACTATCACTGACCGCGGGGGAAATGCTGACAGAATGCCAATACTTGTTCGATCGAAATTCTAACAGTTGTTCCGGGCGTTTAATGTTTGTTCTGGTTCAAGCTATAAAACGGTCAAGTGTGTTTCTAATCAGGGTTATCTAAATTGGAATAAGTACTTTTTGATAACTTTGTCTCATGCGGAGCAAAGCCCTTCTTAGTCAAGCTTAGTCCCTTTGGAGTATATTTAAAGGGAAGTGCGGATCTGGAGTGTTTTGTTTAGACGAGCTATGCAGCAAGCTGAGTTCTATCGAAACAACGTTTTCCGGGCATACGAGAAAAGAGTCCAGCCCAGCATATTTATTTGCGACTTTCTTGATCCCGGAAATCTTGTACTCAGAGTCACGGATAAAGATAAAGTGGACTACCCTGTATGACCTACAGTTCTTTTTAGTGGCTTTTTCTTGTCCTGGACCATTCAGCCTTTTCTCAACCAAGTATAGGTAGAAGCCCTCTTTTCCATACAGATAAAGGTTCGACTTCCAAGAGAAAAGATAAGGAAGTCGGTATTGATCGTGGAAATATCTTAGAAAGTATTCAAAATCGCTTCTCTTCCTTCATTCTCAGTAGGCTACCGTCCTCGGAACCAATGCCTAAGATTTGCCCTTGCGGTCTGCCCTTAGTCTAAAGACTTCTATCCACTACGATGGAATCTGTTTAGTGGAGGGAAGGCCTAGTTAATCTAGCACTATGGTGGAATCTAAGTGTAAGATATTGTTCCGCGGTTGGAAAACTAGCTCCTATGCGCCTGTAGGTAGGACGTTAGAAAAAGAATCCGAATTAGGCTTGCAGACCTTCTGACTTCCCTGTCCAGGATCTCTTCACTGGATGTGGAGGCGCGTAGCGCTGCGAAAAAGAAAGGGTTGCCTTCCATGCCAAGCCAGCACATGGACCGGATTGTTACTCGCTACGCGCCTCTGCATGGTGAGATGGGAACAAGTTGTCATGATGTATGCAGGTAAGTGAGCGATGAACGCCTGTCTCTGTTGCTGCATGTGCTGTTTGTTTGTTTCCGAGGTGGTGTGGTCTGCCTCTGCCCCCGAGGAATGTCTAGGAGAAGGGTTTTCTGCTGTGATTGCACCAAGTGCAGCTGCGGGTTAGTATCTCTTCCTAGGTGGGAAGGGGCACGACGAGGAACGAAGTCAAACCATACCACGTACTCACACCATTGTTCATCCAATGTCTATAAGCGGTGTTTTCTGCGATATGTGCTTCTGGCTCTCCACAAAGGAACATCTCCAAGGGAGGGGGCGTGAGCTGCTTAAGCTTCATCCCATCCCGAATCCTTGCAATTAACACACCACGAAGATAGGGACTGAGAGGTAATCCTCTTCCAATCCACCACTCGAGTGGTAACCGATCAGGACCGACTAAAAGCTTACTAGATAACGCCTGAATCCGACTAAAACGCCGGGATAGGGCCTTAGTGTCCATTTGTCCTAGCACGCGGTATCCAGCTTTATTTAACCTTAAACAAGTCTTAGGACTTAACTTGTACTTATAGGCCAACTGCTGAGTACCAACGAGGAAGTAGCTCTCAAGCACAGCTTTCGCAGATACTGGGGATAAGTCCTTCGACATTATCTTAACCCAGAACCGCTTGGCGAACTCAAGACAACCCGTCTCAGATACAATAGACTTGGCATCAGATATATCTACTTGCAAAGCATCAAGTAGAGAACGGTACTCCTTAGCCACACTACGATCGGCAATGACGATGTCATCACCTAACAAAGCGTAGTCGAGAAATGGTCTCGTCTGATGAGGATATGCTCGTAATGCTGCCAACCACACAATAGCATGGTGGGACAACGCGAATAGAGCCCAGGAGCCGTAATAACCCAAAGGTTGACCTGCAACAAACACAACTTCGTCATGCCGTCCAGTAACGGACTTCAAAGAGCATGAGTTGAGTGCTAAGGCACCATTGACAATGCACGATGCCATCGTTTGACCGAAAAGGCACGCCATAAGCTCATATATGACTGGAACGGGCCACCGATCGGTGGCAGCGCTCAAGTCAAAACTTGCTATAAATCTTGGGCGTCTCTTTGCCAGACGATGGATAGGACCTTCTTGATGGAAGGTACCGTCTTGTGGAATACGCCTCAGAACAGACATACCCCACACATGCACGGGGTATAACAGACGTTGTTTAAACCAGTTACCGATTACAAACAAACGCCGCTTTCCGGCACCCTCTAAGGACTGAGCCAAACGTCCGGAATAAAGAGGTTGAGAAGAACGGTCGAAGCCCATGGCGAGGGAATCAAACACCAAGCCAGGCCAAGCCTCATAAAACCTCAACCCTTCATTAGCTGCCCAGGTACTAAATTTCGTATCAAACGGGTACAAAGTATACCCAGGTTGAAAGAGAATACCTGGACTGAAAATACCATCCGGTTCTGAATGAATGATTCGCAGCTGGCGGGCAAAAGCCGCGGTTTCCAAGAACATCGCAGAGAAGAAACAAGTCTCCTTCCGTTCTTTAGGAGCAGGCTGCTCATCACTACCTGTAACCTTTTTTTTTTAGACCACATGTGCAACTGAACCTTCGGAACAGCCTTTCTTCTGGCTGATCAAACAATGCTTTCTGTCTTTCTCGAATATATCTTCTCGTTCATTTGATCTATTCCTTGGAATTCCGGAATGTGGAGTATATGTCTCAAAGTATCCCGTTGTATCCCGTTGGTCTCTTTGAGTTCGTTACTCTGGTTACCGGTGTAGTTTCAGTGAGCGTAGTGAACGGCTCGTATTGCTGCTAGTCCGTCTGTCATTTCTAGAATATGTCTTAGTATGTGCCGTAACATGGAAGTATTTGCCTAGATGTCTGCTGCATCGAATGCCCTGTGGTTCTCGTTCTAGTTGCTTTTTCTCTGCTAGTTGCTCCTTCTCTTCGTTCGTAATAGGCATGATAGTTCTGCCAGTTTATGAGCTCACTAAGCCTACAGCCAACGCTATATCTCTTGCTATGGCTCTTAGCTCAGGGTGGGATCCAGTGTGGTTTGAATTCATTGCCTTTTACGGGATCCCCTGTGGACTAATGGTAGGGTATGGAAAAAGTTAGATAGAGTGTTGGTGAACGAGATGTGGTCTCATAGATATCCAGCGACGCATGTTACACATTTCATTTAGCAAGGGGTCGATCAGATCATAGGCCACTCCTTGTTAAGTGTAATTTCGGGAGTGGTTGGCGGCAAAGCCCCTATCCTTTCAATTGATAGATTCCCTTTTATTATCACTGTTGGAATATTTTTGAAGACGACTTGGTCAGGGCGGTTAACAATTTATTTGCTTTGCTTATTCCAATACTGGGATTGGGTTGGCTTGGCCATTTTTTTTATCAAAACCATTTTTTTAGCGAAGGCTTTCACTCAACTTTTTCCTTCACTAGGTAAGGGTCTCCGCCCTTGACCCAAGACCGCTAACACCGAATAAATCATGAAGTTCTACCCTTGCTATTGTTGTTGAAAATATATATCACATTCCTGCCAGTCTTTCGGTACCAGCTCCTGTTCTTTCTGCGGCAGTTGTGGATTCGCTATACTGAAAACTTAGTTTCCATAGCTTGAACAAGACAGGATTTCAAATAGATGGAAAAACAGGCCAGGCCCTTTCAAGGTGTAAAAGTGAAATAGGGAGGGAGCGGAGCTTCGTTACGGTAGACTTGGATGAATCTCAATCCGAATGAGGGACCCGACGCCTATAAGAGGTGGAGGTGGATGCGTCTTTTCAAGATCCATCAGAAGCAGGAGGAGAAGAAGTGAACCCGAATAGGTGGTCATTCATGCCGTCTTCACCTTCACTTGCCATGGTAAATGCTCAGCCTTGCCATATCCCACGCTCGTAGCAAAGACGTGAACAACAAAGGTCTATGCGAAATGGACCAAATCGGATATGATTGAATAACCGAACAGTTAGGCTACGTAACTTTACGCTGACTCCTCTTCCCCTTCGATACGTGCCTGCTACTGCAGCAGCTAGAGAGAATGGCCTAACACTAAAATCAAGTAGTACGGAGGAAGATTCTAAACTTGAAAAACAAGTATTAGGTTGCGCTATACATAATATGAAAGAATATACAATAATGATGTAGTTGGCGAATC